AAGAGAACAATAGCCTGACAAATATTGGGTTCGGTCCGATTCAGGTGCGAATTCAAGTGCCAAATCAAATAGAACCCGCCATCGCCATTGATTTGATAGTTGATAAGGTAAATACCCAGTCCATTCAATGCTAGGCATAATGAGTATAAGGGCCTCAAAATAACCTTTTTTCGTCCTATGAACTTTAAGGTGTATGAAGTCTCATATTCGACTCTTGCTGCGTAGCGATAGAGACTCCATCTAACTTAGTTTGATCTAGGCCGAAGGCAGACCTAAGTCAAGGTAACCCTTCTTTGAAACACTTTGGTATTGCTCCTAGATCAGAATACAAATGATGAATCAGAGCACATGGAACCATCTCATTATTTTCCTGTAAAGAAAAATATGGTGGACTAACTGATCTTTACATCAGTTTATGAAAGAGCCCAATGCAACAAAATGCATGTTGGGTCTTTGAAACAGTTCGAATCATTTCGATAATAATCAGTTTGATCTGTTTTACCGAGAAGGTCTACGGTTCGAGTCCGTATAGCCCTAATACATTCTATTTTAGTTTAGTATAGTTTTCATTTCCTCATTAGTACTTGTTTATAGACTGGCCGGTTGGTTGGTCCAAAAGTATTACCGCATGTTCATGTAAATACATAGGGACAGGAAAATAAAAACAATAAAAAACAATAATTCATTCCAATGGATCTAATCAGTATTTGTAAAATCTCGGATAAAATACTCATCTTCCTCCATTAATCTTCGTGGATGGATTACATATGACCTTTTTCCTCTTTTCCTGTCCATGATTAAAGAGTTAGTGATATATTTTTGCGTTGGTATATCGAATCCGGTCAATTTATGAAGTGAGAATCATGACATGATTCTGTCTAAAAACTTCAACAGTCACATAGATCTAGGACCTATTCTTTTCTTGTATTTGTTTTGTGTGTGGAGTCGCCTGACTAATCGCTTTTTGACAGAACAACAACCCCAATTGATTGATTCAGAGATAATGCAGAGATAATGAATTGGTCCTAAATGTATCAATTTCCTTCTTCTATATTCTATGAGTTGAGTTGGTTTTGGGATTTGGTCTGTCAAATCATTCGATAATGTCTAATTCTTTCTATTAGAAGTATCTTTCTTATGTAGATTAGATAATTTACGATTCTGTCTATTATACCACTCTGTGGTATCTTTCATTGTGTAATGTGGGTTTGCTGTAAAACAAACCTTTTTCTTGTAGTGAAATCCAACCCATCGGGTGGTCTTACTATTACTAAGTGTTATTGCCGTAACAAAACAAACAAGTATTTTGGCCAAATCGCGATTTTTCTTTAGTACTCGAGATTGGTCTGAAATGGAATGACTCTTTTTTTTTTTTTCATTCTAACTCTAATGAAATAACTCGATTCTTTTTATTTTATTTCTGAGAGGGTCAGTCGGTATAGTACAAGAAAAAAGTTTCGAATTTTTYTGTATAGAAAGATATGAGTTGTTATATGTAAACTCGCAACTCAACGGATTGAATCAAATCAATTAAGGAAAATAGAAATGAAATCCAGGATAAGGAAAGGAGAAAAAATATAATCGTTCGGTTTAGATTATGTTTATGTAATTAATGAAAAAAAAAAATAATTCTTTTTTATATTATATTTATATTAATTATATTTTTTTATATTAATTATATTTTTTTATATGTTTTTATTTTTTTATTTTCTTTTATTTTTTTTTTCATTATCTCATTATATATATATGTAATGAAACATAGGATTAATTCGCATTATTAATTTAGTAGTATTATCAATTAGTATTAGAATATGTGCTAGTATAATATTTAATTAATATTTTAGTTTAGTAATTAGTAATTAATTATTATTTAATTACTTNACTTTTTACTTTTTTTTTCTTTTTTTATACTTTTTTCTTTTTATTTTTTTTATAGAGTATTTTTATACTCTATTTTATAGAGTATAGAGATAAAGTATAGAGAAACCGAGACAAAGCGATAGAATTTAGTTTGTGTAAGAGAACCCTATGTCTACACCATATCGAAATAGAATCGAAATAAAAAAAAATGTAAGTGGAATCCCGTTAAATGAATCTTTAAACAAGACATGCCCCACAGCAAACAAACTCTAAACTATGCGGTTTGATTTGATCAAAATCAATTCTTGTTTCGCCTAATAAGTTCTGGATGAATTGACAATTCCAATTCGAATCGAATAATTCAGCATATTCCACATATATTTATATTCCACAATAATAATTAATAGGAGTACATTTATGTTTCTGCTTCACGAATATGATATTTTCTGGGCATTTCTGATAATATCAAGCGTTATTCCTATCTTGACATTTGTAATTTCCGGAGTTTTAGCACCGGTTAGTGAAGGACCAGAGAAGCTTTCGAGTTATGAATCGGGTATAGAACCCATGGGGGATGCTTGGTTACAATTCCGAATCCGCTATTACATGTTTGCTCTAGTTTTTGTTGTTTTTGATGTTG